TTTCATCTCTATTGTATGAACCATATTTGTTTCAATCCGAAATGATTCTATCATTGATATATCCGCAATTCAATATAGATAGATATATCCCACATATATATATGTCTCCCTCTCCTTTCAGTTTTACAGCGCGCTTTGTAATACTGGAAGGGTCGATATTCTTTCTTCTTTTGTTTCGTCTTATATCCTCCTTTTTTGAACGAAATCGGAGGAATGTCTGATTAGATTTTTGATTGTTGTATCTTTATCCTTATCTTATACTTTTCTTAGGACCGATCCGCTATACTATAATATAAATATAGTAGTAACCGAATTTGTTATAACTATTCTCTCAAATCTCAAAAATTTTATTTTCCATTTATAAATATTATTATTATATAAATTATTAAAAAAAAAAAAATGCAAAAAAATCTAAATTCTAAAAATATGAAAATAATATAGAATGTATATTATCTATGGTAATTATGTATCATAATAGAATGAAAATTCTAGCTAGTCAGATATTTCCATTAATTAGAATAGAATTCCATTTTTATTTAGTTTTATTTAGTGATATATTTTTATTTAGTTTTATTTAGTGATATTATAATTATATATATATAATGTTATATATTTATTATATAAATATAAATATAATTAGTTATATTATTTAGTATTTGAAAGAATTATGAACTATATAGTATAGTTCATATTAAATTAACTTAAATTCTTAGCTAATAGAAAAGATCCGGTAGTTTCTTGAATTCTTATACATTATTTCATTTCTATTTCTGTTATCTGAGCCCGCTTAGCTCAGAGGTTAGAGCATCGCATTTGTAATGCGATGGTCATCGGTTCGATTCCGATAGCGGGCTTTTTTCTCTATCGATTTTTTCCATGATTGATAATCTCTCCTTTGACTTTCTCCAAACGTTGAATGACTAATCCTAATCTATTATGTCGTGGTAACTTGTAACTAGGAATAAAAGGTTGATTATAGCAATTAGATCTATTCTATATAGAACAAATCATAAAACAGAGCCTTAATTTCCTATATATACAAAAAATACGGATATTGACACAATTCATTTCATTCCACTTTGTAATACTTCAGTAGATTTAGTTTTGTTTATCCTTTAGTTCAGTCTTAATTTCGATTTCTTCTGTAAAATGAAATTTTTATAAAAAAAAGGAGTCTTTATGTCTCGTTACCGAGGACCTCGTTTCAAAAAAATACGCCGTCTGGGGGCTTTACCGGGATTAACTAGTAAAAGACCTAGATCCGGAAGTGATCTTAAAAACCCGTTGCGGTCCGTGAAAAAATCGCAATATCGTATTCGTCTAGAAGAAAAACAGAAATTACGTTTTCATTATGGTCTGACAGAGCGTCAATTACTTAGATATGTGCATATTGCTGGAAAAGCCAAAGGGTCAACAGGCCAGGTTTTACTACAACTACTTGAGATGCGTTTGGATAACATCCTTTTTCGATTGGGTATGGCTTCGACCATTCCTGGAGCCAGGCAATTAGTTAACCATAGACATATTTTAGTTAATGGTCGTATAGTGGATATACCAAGTTATCGTTGCAAACCCCGAGATATTATTACTACGAAGGATAAACAAAGATCGAAAGCTCTGATTCAAACTTCTATTGCTTCGTCCCCTCACGAGGAATTGCCAAACCATTTGACTATTGACTCATTCCAATATAAAGGATTAATAAATCAAATAATAGATAGTAAATGGATCGGTTTAAAAATAAATGAGTTGTTAGTCGTAGAATATTATTCCCGTCAGACTTGAACCTAACGAACATAACAAAGAAAGGGGTTCAGACAATTATGTCCCTTTTTCAACGAAGTAAATAGATCTAAAGTAAAGGTCATCATCCACATTTTTCTCATTCACGTATCATAAATCGCTCCGTAGTGGGTTTTTTGTCTCCGCGATATTTGTATTTTACGTACCCGTATCAAAGTAATGTAATTAGGAATAGAGATTCTCTATCAAAAAAGCTTGTTGGAATAATGATATGAATTCTTATTTGATTTGATATATTGCGGTCGGTAACGCTGGTGAATTAACAGAAACGGAAAGAGAGGGATTCGAACCCTCGGTAAACAAAAAGCCTACATAGCAGTTCCAATGCTACGCCTTCAACCACTCGGCCATCTCTCCTACATAATCTTATTATTGACCAGAAACCGAGTGAATAGCGAGTTATTTTATTGCAGTACCGGCACGACCGGGGTTCCATAAGAATAAAAAATGTTTTTCAAATTTCATATTTATCAACAACAACTTCTCTTATCATCTATCCCATAGATCTATTACAAATTCATGAATCGTACCGTGGATTTTTCTATTTGATTTCGATTGTATAATGATTATTCCATCCCTTTTCCTCCTTGGATCATAACCAAATAAAAATTTCTCGAGTTATAAGAATCCATAGTAAAATAAAGTGCTTGGTTATTCAACTTAGATGAAATAGTAATAGTTCCGTTCATTTATATACTACGAAATTTATATGAAATTGACTCTGATTCTATCAAAAGTCTCCTATCTATTTTTGTCCGAAAAGGGTACAATTTGAGCGGAAGGTACACATCTTTTTCGAATTTTTCTGTTTTTATGTTATTTTGTACTGTACAATTCCTTTGTTTGTGGGATAATTTTCCCCGAGCCGAGGGGGTAATGAGAAGAATTGTAGAATGGATTGCTAATTATGCCTAGATCTCGGACAAATGGAAATTTTATTGATAAGACCTCTTCAATTATAGCCAATATTTTATTACGACTAATTCCGACAACTTCGGGAGAAAAAAAGGCATTTACCTATTACAGAGATGGTGTGATTTGATTCTTTTTTCTTGTTTTTTTTTAGCCCTCACTTCAGTCTTACGAGAAAAGACGTGATTCGAAATAGAAAGAACCAAATTATTGAAATAAAGCTACGCTTAGTGAAGGTAAAGTTTGGAGATAGAACAATTCCTTCTGTCGTGTATCCTCGATTGATTCGGCCTCAGATACTTTAATTGTCGATTTTAGTATTGAACGAAAGGTTACACCTATGGGTTCTGCGGGTCAATCCTACTCCACTAGTACCAATAGGCGGCATAGGGGAAGAAGCACTACACTAGGAATCAACAATACGAAAACTTTGTTATAAATTACCCTTTTCCCTATCGGTATCGGGACTAACAAGAATGGTTGGGACAACAAACATCCATCTCGTTCGTACTTTGGATACCCATATAACCATCAAAGATCGTTGAAGTGACTAATTCCTGGAAATAATGGGCGTTGAGGACAAAGAAATCGTTGGAGTTACCATTTCTATCTAGCACTAATACGATTGGTGTTAAGAAAAAACCTCTTGCGGGAAGGCTGGCTAGAGATTTCTTGTAAAAATACCAGCTCCTGTCAGTTCATAATAAGAATAGGGAATTTTGGATTCCACGGCTTATTCCCCTTAGTACTATGCACAGAAGGGAGGAGCCGTATGAGATGAAAATCTCACGTACGGTTCTGGAACGGAGATTTTTTGAATAAAATGAACGACCGTAACGGATGTCGGCTCAATCGGAAGGAAATTATGCGGAAGCTTTACAGAATTATTATGAAGCTACGCGACTAGAAATTGATCCCTATGATCGAAGTTATATACTCTATAACATAGGACTTATACACACAAGCAACGGAGAGCATACAAAGGCTTTGGAATATTATTTCCGGGCACTAGAACGAAACCCATTCTTACCACAAGCTTTTAATAATATGGCCGTGATCTGTCATTACGTGCGACTATCTCCACTATAGAAAGAAGGAAAAAAAGATCAAATTGGCTAGTCAATACTAGAAAAAAATAAATAGGCTTTCTACATATGCATCGTCCAAAACAACGATTTTTATCAGCTGTAGCAAGGAAACAAACTTCATGATAACAAAAAAAATAGGAAGAAATAAGTACGGCCTACATACTATACTCTATGGATAAAGGATCAAATTGATAAAGAAAGCACCGTAAAGATCAATTAGCGAGCTTTTGGGTCGATACAGTTAAGAACTGCTTACTTATTCATGATATGGGATATAAAGTTAGGAATCAACTTATGTAATAGAGTTGATCCACTAAAGTATTGAGCAGCGGTGTAGCATCAGATCCCAAAGATAGTAAGTTCTTTTTTCTTATGGAAGAAAGTCTTTTTCAAAGATTCTATATAAATTTCATATATGAAACCGAGATAGTTACCTTTCAGAAAATTATAACGATATAGGGGATATCTATGCTTCATTTTTCTGAAGGTGGGAGAAAAGCTAAAACTAATTATTGAATTGATCAAAATTAGAATTTGAAACTTATGTAATTAACTTCTTCTGGTTAACCCACGAAAATGGGATAGATTTATCATAAATCTAATTCAGTTAGCATAGGGTTAATTAAGATGAGATCGCAAAAAGAATCGATTGCTGAGCCGTATGAGGTAGGAAACTCTCAAGTACGGTTCTAAGGGAAGGAATTGACCCACCTATTCCAACCGGGGAGAACAGGCCATTCTGCAGGGTGATTCTGAAATTGCGGAGGCTTGGTCCGATCAAGCTGCTGAGTATTGGAAACAAGCTATAGCGCTTACTCCAGGTAATTATATTGAAGCACATAATTGGTTGAAGATCACGAGGCGTTTCGAATAAAACCACTCGTTAATTCATTAAAATGAATTTTTGGATCCATCAATCAGGTAAACTAGATCGTTACCATGGCATGAGAAGATCCAATCAAGAATTTCATTATATCTCTTCCTTGTAAAATCATTCTATTTTGTATGGTATCTTATAGGGATAAATGATACTGATACCGTACAGAGTAGAACTAATAAAAGATACCTTCAATGTATTTTATTAATTCGAATGAATGAGATCTTGTGATTTTTCATTTTTGAATTGTAATTTATTTAATTGTAATAAATTGTAATAAAGTATTATGTTTTATGTTTTATGAAAGTAGATTCATAGGG